CGCATTTCGAACAGGCAGGAATACGGCATCTATAGGATAACTACCATCTTGAAAGTTTTGTGGCGTTTTTATAAGATATCCGCGATTTTTCTCGATTTGTAATTCAATACACAAATCAATTGGTTCCGTCAAGTTAGCTATATGTTGTGTATTATCAACGATTTCTACACAAGGCGGTAGGATGATGTCTTGGGCAGTTACATATCCAGGACCCTTGACACAAATAGACGCGTGACAAGTTCCATATATATTACTTCTCAATACAATTTCTTTCAAATTCATTAAAATTTCATGTAATGATTCTTGAATCCCCCCCACGGTAGAATATTCATGTGGGATTTTCTCAGATTCAAATTTTACACGTGTAATACATGTTCCTTCTATTTCTCCAAGCAAAGCTCTTCGCATCGCAATGCCTATTGTGTCAGCTTGACCTTTCATAAGTGGAGACAGGATAAAGCGTCCATAATAAAGACGTTTACTGTCTGTTCTTGATTCAACACACTTCCACTGTAGTGTCCGAGTAGATACTGTTACTTTCTCTCGAACCATAGTAATATTATTTGATTAGATCATGTAATCGTTTATTTCTCTTGTTTCTCTGAAAATGGCTTCAATATTCATTTTTACACACGTCTTTTTTTCGGAGGTCTACAGCCATTATGCGGCATAGGAGTTACATCCCGTACAAAAGTTAATAGGATACCACTTCTACGAATAGCTCGTAATGCTGCGTCTCTTCCGAGACCAGGGCCTTTTATCATGACTTCTGCTCGTTGCATACCTTGATCTACTACTGTACGAATAGCATTTCCTGCTGCGGTTTGAGCAGCAAACGGCGTCCCCCTTCTTGTACCCTTGAATCCAGAAGTACCGGCAGAGGCCCAAGAAACCACCCGACCCCGTATATCTGTAACAGTAACAATGGTGTTATTAAAAGTTGCTTGAACATGAATAACTCCTTTTGGTATTCTACGTGTACTCTTACGTAAACCAATACGTCCATTTCTACGTCTCGGTATAGCTTTTGCCATATTTTATCATCTCATAAATATGCATTAGAGAAATATGGATATATCCATTTCATGCCAAAACAGATTCCTTATTTGTACATTGGTTCTTTTAGGGAGTCTAATTATCCTTGTCTTTGTTTATGTTTCGGGTTGGAACAAATTACTATAATTCGTCCCCGTCTACGGATTAATCGACATTTTTCACAAATTTTACGAACAGAAGCTCTTATTTTCATATTTTTTATTCCTTACCTTAATTATAATGACTTTTTGGAAGAAAAAAGTTTCTTGAAATTTTCCACCTCGAATCGTATTTCCACAAAAGGGATGTTGAAGTGAAAAAAACTACCTAATCCTTCGAATCCTTGTTACGGAGTCGATATATTATACGTCCTCTGGTGGAATCATAACGACTTACTTCAATTTTGACCCTATCTCCCGGTAGTATCCGTATAAAACTACGTCGGATCTTTCCTGAAACATAACCTAGAATCAGATCTTCATTATCCAAACGAACCCGGAACATACCGTTGGGAAGCGATTCAGTAATTAAACCTTCATGAACCCATTTTTGTTCTTTCATTCCTGGTAAACCCCCCTTGAATTCTCAACTGATGGAGGAGGAACGGTATTAGACAACTTGCTCTTTTTCTTTTTTTTTTCACAAATAGGAAGTTTCAGACCCAACTTGGATATTAAAAGGATTACCATATATAACACAAAATTTCTCCGCCGATTTTTTCTTCTCGAGCTTCCCGGTCTGTCATTATACCTCGAGAAGTAGAAAGAATTATAATTCCCATCCCACCTAAAATTCTAGGAATTCGTTTATAGTTAGAATAGATTCGTAGACCAGGTCGACTGATCCGTTTTAAATTTAAAATATTTCTATAGGGTCTTTTTCTATTCCTTCTATGTCGTAAGGTTAAAACCAAAAAAGGTTTGTTGTTTTCGCGATGTTTTCTCACGTTTTCGATAAACCCTTCGCGTAAAAGGATTTTAACAATACTTTCGGTAATATTAGTAGATCCTATTCGAACCACTCTTTTTCTATCCATATCGGCATTTCGTATAGAGGTTATTATCTCAGCAATAGTGTCCCTACCCATGATGAACTAAATTTTTTGATGTTTCCAAATTGGATATAATCAACATGTTTTTCTTTTTTTTTTACTTATTTGTTTATGAATATGAATTATTAAAGGTATATGCGTAAGACACAATCTACTAACGAATCTTTTTTTTTTTAATAGCCCCTATAAACACATCAAGATCTCATTTTATAATACCTCAGGAGCCAATGAAACTATTTTAGTAAAATTTAATTGTCTCAATTCCCGAGCGATGGCGCCAAAAATTCGAGTTCCTTTTGGATTTCCTTCTTGATCAATAACAACTGCAGCATTGTCGTCATATCGTATTATCATACCGTTATCACGTTTGAGTTCTTTACAAGTACGTACAATTACAGCTCTGACTACTTCTGATCTTTCTAGAGGCATGTTTGGCACTGCTTCTTTGATCACAGCAACAATAACGTCGCCGATATGAGCATATCGGCGATTGCTAGCTCCTATTATTCGAATACACATCAATTCTCGAGCCCCGCTGTTATCCGCTACGTTTAAATAGGTCTGAGGTTGAATCATATCATTTTTGAATCTTTTCTTTCAATGCAAAGGATGAAGAAAAAAAAGAAATATTGTTTGTCCAAAACAAAAAGTAAACCTGCAATTTTTGTTATCTCCAAGACTCATTTCTCTTGGTTTTACATCTTTAATTCCGAAATAATAAATTGAGTTCGTATAGGCATTTTAGATGCTGCTATTGAAATAGCCCTTCTAGCTATATTTTCTGTTACTCCACTTATTTCATAAAGTATTCGACCAGGTTTAACAACAGCTACCCAATATTCAGGGGATCCTTTTCCTGAACCCATCCGGGTTTCCGCGGGTCTTTGTGTAACTGGTTTGTCTGGAAAAATGCGTACCCATAATTTTCCGCCACGACGCGCATTTCGTGTCATTGCTCGTCGGCCTGCTTCTATTTGTCTAGATGTGATCCAAGCGGGTTCAAGTGCCTGAAGAGCATATTTACCGAAACAAATATGATTACCTCGATAAGATATTCCTTTCATTCTTCCTCTATGTTGTTTGCGGAATCTGGTTCTTTTGGGGTTATAGTTGATGTTTTTTTTGAATTCCACCTCTACTTCAGAACCGGACATGATATTTTCAACTCATCCGGCTCCTCGCGACGAAATAAAAGATAAAAGTATTCGAAATCAAAAATATTTAATTGGAATTAAGATTCCATTTAAATTCAGATATACATGTATTTATTGAGTAATAAATACAATCAGTCGATTGTTTAAGATTTCATCGAATTTAACTTATCTAATAGATCCGATTAGTAATTTTTATATCTTGTTGAAATAGATAACTCAATATTTTTCGATTTTATTAGAAATTTCCAAAAATTGAAGATACAGATCAAGAAATCGAATTTCAATGATTTGTGCAAACATATCAAAATAATATTTAGTTTTTCTTTTTTAGAAGGTCCTAATCCATTTTTTGTTTTGTAGTTAACGTAGTTAACATATTGCCCCAAATTTAGCAATTTAAAAAATAAAGTTTTCGCGGGCGGATATTTACTCTTTCAATCTCTATTTCCGTTTCAATTGTAGGATTAGCTCGCGTTTTATCAGCTAGATGAATAGAGTTTCGGTACGTTCCGCCATCCCGGCCTGTGAATCGTTAAGATTCATTTTGAAATCATCAAAATTTTTGTATTCACGGGTTTCATCGTCCCCACCGCTTCTTATTCAATGGTTAGGTCTTAATTCTACAATGGAGCTAATGATGAAATTCAATTTGTTCTTGAGTCAATTTTCTCAGTCTTTATTGGCTCGAAGCTCTTTATTTTTGATTTATAAGAAGATTCATTCTATTTATTATGGATGAATCCGTAGTGATGCTTTATTACACTGCTTTTTGAAGTGGTTTATAGACCTTACATATTGGAATTATATGTCATTAATATTCTTTTTCTGTCTTTCTCTCATATTTCCATTTATCCACACCTTTCTCTATTTTGTTATGTTAGAATCGGGTTCATTTTTTATGCAAAAAATTGTCAGTTGCTACAAAGATATGACCCATATATCATATTTTGACTGAGACTTTAGATCCAGATAATGCGAAGTGATGAGTTGGTTATTACTTCTATAGTAATTAGTTCATACTGCGGGGTTGGTTTTAATCCTAACCCTAAAAAACCAACGAGTCACACACTAAGCATAGCAATTATATCAAATAAATGGTCAATCTAATTTTTATTCAACCCTATAAAATTATTAAGAAATAGACGAGTTTCTTTTTTTTTTATTGGATAATTGGATAGAAGGAAAAGATAAGTAAAGGTTTCTTTTCTCATTCCTCGTCTATAAATATCCAAATTTTAATGCCTAATATCCCATAGATTGTTTGAACTGTATAGCAACAATAATCAATTTTAGCCCGGATGGTTTGTAGGGGAACCCTACCCTCTCTGATCCATTCAACACGTGCAATTTCTTTTCCGTCGATACGCCCTGCAATTTGCACTTGAATTCCTTTTGTATCTGCTTGTTCAGTTAATTCAATAGCTTTTTTCATTGCTTTTCTAAACGAAACTCTATTCTTTAATTGTCCGGCTATAAATTCTGCAAGAATATTAGGGTTTCCATAAGGTTTTTCAATTCTTGTGATATCAATATTAAGTTTTCGGTTTCGGTTTATGTTTACACAATTTAATTCTTTTTGTAAATTCGTTTGTAATTCTTCAATTCCCCGCGGACGACTTTCTATTAATAACTTTGGAAATCCCATAAAGATTATGACCTGGATCAGATCGATTCTTTTTTGAATCTCTATACGTGCAATTCCCTCGACTCCAGAGGGTATTCTCATATTTTTTTGTATATAATTCTTGATACAATTTCTT